TTATTAAAATTTCATGTACCGATTCCTCAATACCTACTATCGTAGAATATTCATGCGGCACCCTCTCAGATTTTGCACGTGTGATACATGTTCCTTCTATTTCTCCAAGTAGAGCCCTTCGCATGGCAATACCTATGGTATCGGCTTGCCCTTTCATGAGCGGGGACAGAATGAAACGACCATAATAAAGACGCTTACCGTCTACTCTTGATTCAACACATTTCCACTGTAGTGTTCGAGTGGATCCTGCTATTTCCTCTCGAACCATACTAAATATTATTATTTGATCAGATCATTGAATCATTTATTTCTCTTGCAATCCGTTTAATTATTATTTTTACACACGTCTTTTTTTAGGAGGTCGACATCCATTATGTGGCATAGGTGTTACATCACGTACGAAACTTAATAGTATACCACTTCTACGAATGGCCCGTAATGCTGCGTCTCTTCCGAGACCAGGACCCTTTATCATAACTTCTGCTCGTTGCATACCCTGATCAACTGAAGTACGAATAGCATTTGAAGCGGCGGCTTGAGCAGCATAGGGTGTCTTTCTTCTTGTGCCTTTGAATCCAGAAGTACCGGCGGAGGCCCAAGAAACCACCCGACCTCGTACATCTGTAACAGTTACAATAGTATTGTTGAAACTCGCTTGAACATGAATAACCCCTTTTGGTATTCTACGTTCATTCTTACGTGAACCAATACGTCCATTCCTACGCGAACCAATTTTTGGTATAGGTTTTGCCATATTTTTTCATCTCATAAATATGAATCAGAAATATACAGAAAGATACGGAGATATCCATTTCATGTTAAAACAGATCCTTTATTTTTACATGGCCCTTCTTTGAGAAATTTTATAAAAGAAAGATTATCCTTGTCTCTGTTTATGTCTCGGATTGGAACAAATCACTATAATTCGTCCGCGCCTACGGATCAGTCGACATTTTTCACAAATTTTACGAACGGAAGCTCTTATTTTCATATTTCTCACTCCTTACCTTAATTTGAAATCTATTCCTTGGAAGAAAATAAGTCTCTTGTATTTTATTTTTTAGCTTCGAGTTGTATCTCTCACCAAAGGAATGTTTTCAAAAATCATTTAATCGCTCGAATCTTTGCTGCGGAGTCTATAAATTATACGTCCTCTAGTTGAATCATACCGACTTATTTAGATTTTTACTCTATCTCCCGGCAGTATCCGTATCAAACTGCGTCGGATCCTCCCTGAAATATAACCTAGAATTAGATCTTCATTATCTAAACGGACCCGGCGTTGGGAAGTGATTCAGTAATTAAACCTTCATGAATCAATTTTTGTTCTTTCATCCAGGTAACCCCTTGAAATATCATCAACTAATGGAGGAAGAGTTATATAACTCACTTTTCCTCTCTATTTCACAAATAGGAAGTTAGAGATCAAATTAGGATACCGGAGGAAGATCACCATATATAGCACAAAATTTCTCCTCCAATTTTTTCTAGTCTAGCTTCTCGATCTGTCATTATGCCTCGAGAAGTGGAAAGAATTACAATTCCCATTCCACCTAAAATCTTAGGAATTTTTTGATAGTTGGAATAGATTCGTAGACCAGGTCGACTGATACGTTTTAAAATAGTTCTATATATTCCTTTCCTAGTCCTTCTATGGCGCAAGGTTGAAACCAAGAAATCTTTGTTACTTTCCTGATGTTTCCGAACGTTTTCAATAAAACCTTCTTGTAGGAGTATTTTAACAATGTTTTCGGTGATATTAGTGGATGCTATTCGAACCGTTCCGTTTTTACTCATGTCAGCATTTCTTATAGAAGTTATTATATCAGCAATAGCGTCTCTGCCCATGACGAATTCTAATTATTGGTGCTTCTTAATTTTGATATAATCAACATGTTTTTTTATTTTGAATTATTCAATTTCAATTATTAATTATTAAAAGTATATGCGTGAAACACAATCTATTAATTTAATCCATTTCAGATATCCCACTATAACTATATCATAGTTTCATCTACTAGTATTTATAATACTTCAGGAGCTAATGAAACTATTTTAGTAAAATTCAACTGTCTCAATTCCCGAGCAATCGCGCCAAAAACTCGAGTTCCTTTTGGATTTCCTTCTTGATCAATGACAACCGCAGCATTGTCATCATATCGTATTATCATACCGTTGTCACGTTTGAGTTCTTTACATGTACGTACAATTACAGCTCGAATTACTTCTGATCTTTCTAGAGGCATATTGGGCACTGCTTCTTTGATTACAGCAACAATAACGTCACCAATATGAGCATATCGATGATTACCAGCTCCTATGATTCGAATACACATCAATTCTCGAGCTCCGCTGTTATCTGCTACATTCAAAAGGGTCTGAGGTTGAATCATATCATTTTTATTTGAATCTGTTATTTCAATGCAAAGAATGAGGAAAAAAAGAAATAGTGTTTGTCTAGAAATAAATAAACCCGCGGTTGTTTTTTCATCCTCAATACCCCTTTTGTTTATCTTTAGTTCTATATCCCTATCCTGAAATAATAAATTGAGTTCGTATAGGCATTTTGCACGCAGCTATTGAGATAGCTGCTCTGGCTACAGTTTCTGATACTCCACCCATTTCATAAAGTATTCGGCCTGGTTTAACAACGGATACCCAATATTCGGGAGATCCTTTCCCCGAACCCATACGTGTTTCCGTAGGTCTTATTGTAACAGGTTTGTCTGGAAATATACGTACCCATATTTTTCCACCACGACGTGCATATCGTGTCATTGCTCTTCGCCCTGCTTCTATTTGTCTAGCTGTGATCCAAGCAGGTTCAAGTGCCTGAAGAGCATATCTGCCGAAACTAATATGATTGCCCCGACAAGATATTCCCTTCATTCTTCCTCTATGGTGCTTACGAAATCTAGTTCTTTTAGGGTTATAGTTGATGGTTTTTTATTAATCCCACCTCTACTACAGAACCGGACATGAGAGTTTCCTCTCATCCAGCTCCTCGCGAATGAAAAGATTCGATACAGATACACATCTATTTAATAATTAGTACACTAAACTAAGTAATGGGATTTATTGATATTTCATTTATTACATAGGAAGCTCCATATATGGCTATATGTGTATATTTATAGATAATGCTTATTTTTTATAACGAATCCCTATTTTTTTTTTACTCTTATCGAGTCAAGCCAATATTGTATTGTAATACAATAAATAAATAAGGGTTTCGCGGGCGGATATTGACTCTTTCCTGCTTCATTCGTAGGATCAATCCATGACCTCTCAGAGTAAATCAATTTGTTCTTGGTTCGTTCCGCCATCCCGCCCGATGAATTATTAGGATTCATTTTTCTTTTATATTTTATTTATATTTTAATAGTAGAATCTTATATAGTTACAGGTTTCGTCGTTCCTATAGCTTCTCCATTAATGGTTAGGCCTGAACTCTGCAACGGAGCTCCCAACAAAATTTGTTCCCGAGCCAATCTCCTCAGTTTCTATTAACCCAGGGCTCTTTATTATTTATATTATACTTTATTATTTGTATTATTATATATATTAATATATCAATATTAATGCTTTATCACACTGCCTTTTATGAGGTGATTCATAGACCATACATATTGGAATCATCTATCATTGATATTTTTGTTCTCTCTTTCTATCACCTTTCCATTTATCCGCATCCCTTTATTTTTTTCTTCAAAATCCATAATCAGATTTTTTTTTATGAAAATTTCAGTTGTTACAACTATATGATTGATTCAGTCATTCAGTCATATAGTGACTGTTTCTTGGGATCTCGACAATACGAAGCAATAAGTTGGTTATTAGTTTTTCGTTTATTTTATTGTTTTATTTTATATAGTTATTAAGTTTATAGTGGGGGTCAGTCTTTTTTTTGAAGCCCAGCTTTAAACTCTAAAGAAAAAACTAACGAGTCACACACTAAGCATAGCAATTATAAATTATAGCAAAAGTAAGATTAATCTATTTTTTATTCAACCTTATATAATTATAATTAGAATTGTTTATTTTTGTTTGATTTAACGGAAAAAGTAAAAAAACAGAAATAGTTTCTAATTTTTTGTTCTATCACTGGACAGAATGGCAAGATAAAAAAAGGTCTATTATTCCTCGTTCACAAATATCCAAATTTTTAGGCCTAATACTCCATGGATAGTTCGAATTGTATAGGAACAATGATCAATTTTAGCACGAATTGTTTGTAGAGGAACTCTACCTTCTCTGATCCATTCGACACGTGCAATTTCTTTTCCGTCGATACGCCCTGCAATTTGTATTTGAATTCCCTTTGTATCTGTTTGTTCAGTTAATTCAATAGCTCTTTTCATTGCCTTTCGAAACGAAACTCTATTTCTTAATTGTGAAGCCATATATTCTGCAAGAATATTAGGGTGTCCATAAGGTTTTTCAATTCTTGTGATAGCAATATTGAGTCTTCGGTTCACAGAATGCAACTCTTTTTGTACATTCATCTGTAATTCTTCGATCCCTCGCGTTCGGCCCTCTATTAATAAATTGGGAAACCCAATATAGATTATGACCTGGATCAAATCGATTCTTTTTTGAATTTCTATTCGTGCAATTCCAATTCCTTCGAAACCTGGGGATATTCTCTTATTTTTTTGTACATAGTTCTTGATACAATTCCGTATTTTCTCATCTTCTTGTAGACCTACAAAAAAAGTTTTTGGTTGTGCGAACCAAAAGGAATGATGATTTTGGGTTGTACCAAGTCTGAAACCAAGTGGATTTATTTTTTGTCCCATATTTTTTTATTCTATTATCTTTTCATCCATTTTTTTTTCTAAAGATAAATCGAAATTTTAGATGAATCTCTAAAATTTCGATTTATCTTTTAATACAATTGTTATATGACAAGTGGGTCTTTTTATCGGATAACTACGTCCTCTAGCCCTGGGTCTTAACTTTTTCACAAAGGGGCCCCCATTGACTTCGGCTTTACTAAT